ATGCGTTGACTTTTTTCAACTAATCATAAAGATATTGGTACACTGTACATTATTTTTGGAATGTGATGTGGACTTCTTGGGACTGGGCTTAGTTTATTAATTCGTTTTGAGTTAGGGACGGCTGGTGCGTTCCTAGGAGATGATCATTTTTATAATGTAATCGTGACTGCCCATGCGTTTGTAATGATTTTTTTTATAGTAATACCTTTAATAATTGGAGGTTTTGGAAACTGAATGGTACCACTGCTTATTGGGGCTCCTGATATAAGGTTTCCTCGAATAAATAATATAAGGTTTTGGTTATTACCTCCATCTTTTATTCTTTTACTATGTTCTACTTTGATGGAAGGAGGAGCTGGAACTGGGTGAACTGTGTATCCTCCTTTATCAGGGCCTGTAGCCCATGGAGGAGTCTCAGTAGATCTTGTCATTTTTTCTCTTCATCTTGCGGGGGCTTCATCTCTTTTAGGTGCTATTAACTTTATTACAACTATTTTTAATATGCGTTCTCCAGCTATAAGCATGGAGCGTATTAGACTGTTTGTTTGATCAGTACTGGTGACTGCATTTTTATTATTGTTGTCTTTACCAGTGTTGGCAGGAGCTATTACAATGCTTCTTACTGATCGAAATTTTAATACTAGTTTCTTTGATCCTGCGGGGGGTGGGGACCCTATTCTGTACCAACACCTATTTTGGTTTTTTGGGCATCCAGAAGTATATATTTTAATTCTTCCTGGGTTTGGAATAATTTCTCATATTCTTAGGAATTTTACTTTAAAGCCGGCTTTTGGTACTTTAGGAATAATTTATGCAATAATTTCTATTGGAATTTTAGGGTTCATTGTATGAGCTCACCATATATTTACGGTTGGAATAGATGTAGATACTCGAGCCTATTTTACTGCTGCTACAATGGTAATTGCTGTTCCTACAGGTATCAAGATTTTTAGATGATTAATAACTCTTTATGGTAGTCGTGGTCCTTTTAATGCTTCGATGTATTGGGTGTTAGGATTTATTTTTTTATTTACTTTAGGAGGGTTAACCGGTATTGTTCTTTCGAACTCTTCCTTGGATATTGTTCTTCATGATACTTACTATGTGGTGGCACATTTTCATTATGTCCTATCAATAGGGGCTGTTTTTGCTATTTTTGGAGGGTTTGTTTATTGGTTTCCTCTTATAACTGGACTTACTTTACATGAACGATGAGCAAAAGCTCATTTTTTAGTAATGTTTTGTGCCGTTAATTTAACATTTTTCCCCCAGCATTTTTTAGGTTTAGCCGGGATGCCTCGCCGTTATTCGGATTATCCAGATGCTTACTTTAAGTGAAATCAAGTGTCTTCATTTGGTTCTCTCTTTTCTATTTTTGCTATTTTAATGTTTATTTTCATCCTCTGAGAGGCTTTAACTACTCAACGAGGAGTGCTGTTCACGAAAGCTCCAAGACTTTCCCGGGAATGAGAAGAAGTTCTTCCGTTGGATTTTCATAGTAATACGGAAAGTTCTGTTGCTGTTGTTTAGTACGATTAAAATATAAGGGTGAAGTATAAATTATTTTACATTTCAGTTACATTGAAAAAAACCGGTGTCTAAAGGCGCCCTTATATTTATTACAGGTTTTAAAATTTAGAACTCTACTATTATATTACATCGTTGGAACAAAAAAAAATTTAGAAGTTAATTTATTTTACCTTTTGTATAATGGTTACACAAAAAACATATTTTATTATAGTTCCCGAAATAAGAAGATCTAATTATTAGCATTTTTTAGAATAAAATAATAGTTATGTTGAAATATGGCTGAAAGACTAATAATTAGGAGCGAAAAACTTTCAATTCTTAAGATATCTGGCAGCTCTCGAAAAGCATTTAGTGCTGTTAAGTTTATACACAAAGTGGTGAGATTTTGTGTAAAAAGAATTTTAATTGGAAGATATATTTTTAGAGTTAACCCTACCAAATCTAAGTTATCTAACTATAAATTTTTTATTTTATCTTACTTTTAGAGAGCTTTTCTAAACATTTAAGTTTTAGAATTAATTATGTGTAAATGAGTAATATGTAAAATAATTTTGTATTGTGATAAAACATTATTCTGTAATTATTTGAAACAATTAGTTAAAAGGAATTCGGCAAATAGAAACTTCGACTGTTTAACAAAAACATAGTCTTAGGAGAATTTATCTAAGATCAAACCTGCCCAATGTTTATTTATGAATGGCCGCGGTACCTTGACCGTGCTAAGGTAGCGCAATAAATTGGCCTTTAAATGAGGCCACGTATGAATGGAATCACGGGGTTTAGCTGTCTCTGGAACTAATTTATTGAAATTACTATGTAGGTGAAAAAGCCTACTTTGAGAAAAAGGACGAGAAGACCCTTAGAGCTTTACTAAAATTGAGAGTTTCTATTCTTAAGTCAGTTCTGTTGGGGCAACATAGGAACACTGGAATTTCCTTAAATTCAATCCACCGATGTTTATAAATTTGAATAAGCTACCTTAGGGATAACAGCAAAATTTTATAAATTAGTTTGTGACCTCGATGTTGGACTAGGAAACTAGTAGGCTAGCCGCTTATTAGAGAAGTTCTGTTCGAACTATAATTTCCTACATGATCTGAGTTCAGACCGGCGTAAGCCAGGTCAGATTCTATCTTTTTATTTTAAGAGTTTAGTACGAAAGGACCAATTCTTAGTATAATCTAAATACATAAAATTGACTTGGCAGAAGACATGCGATTGATTTAGGATCAATATATAATATTAATATATTAGTCGGTTCTATACTTTATTTTTTTAGAAGATTTGGTTTGCAACCAGAAAGAAGACTGATGTCTTAGGACCATTTTGTTAGTCAAAAAGAGTTTCGCAGAATACTAACTTTGGGAGTTAGAGGGTAGTTAAAATTACTATTTTTGAATTGGTATTTATGTTTTGGTTTTGTGTTTCTTTAATTCTTTGTTTTCCTTTATTTAAAAATCCTATTAGGATGGCTGGAATGGTTGTTGCCATTAGCTTAGCTATAGTTAGGATAATTTCTTTATTTTCAAGGTTTTGGTTTTCCTATGTATTATTTTTAGTGTATGTAGGAGGTTTATTAGTTATGTTTATTTATATTTGTTTAGTAAGAAGAAATTATCCATTTAAATTAAGGATGATTAGGGTGTTTTGTATTCTAATTGGTTCTTGTTTACTATCTTTAAAAAGGGAGAGTGCTTCTATTTTTGGGTTTTTAGGGTATAGAACTTGGATAGGTGGAGAAAAATTAATGGAGAGGACAAATCTTTCAATTTTTTTATTTTTAGCTATTTTACTTTTGGTTATACTGTTGGTAGTTGTCCGGATTTCAGGAGCCGGATGTTTTGCTGTTAATGATGAAAAGAATTAAAAGTTTGAAGTTTTCTCTATTATTATTTAGGTATTCTTTTTATATATTAGTAATAGCTTATTTTTTGTTAAAGTTAAATAAGACGGTTATTTTGGAGTTTGATTTATTTGATTTGTCAAGTTCTAATTTTTCCTTTATGTTTATTTTTGATAAAATTAGGGTAAGTTTTAGAATAGTTGTTACTTTAATTTCTGGAAGGGTTTTTATGTTTTCTCAAAAGTATATAGAAGAAGACCCATTTTCTGGTCGGTTTACTTGGATTTTGTTATCTTTTGTAGCTTCTATAAATCTTCTGATTTTTTCTGGCTCTATTTTTTTTCTTTTAGTCGGATGAGACGGGTTAGGAATTACTTCTTTTGCTTTAATTATTTACTATGAAAGAAAAGAATCCCAACTGGCGGGATTTCAAACTTTAATAATCAATCGTTTAGGGGATGTAATTATTGTCTTAAGAATGTTTTTATTTATAAGGCAAGGCCAGTATAGTTTCTTGTGTATAAGAGAAAGAATGTTTTATTTTTCCGGAGTTGTCTTAATATTTTGTATCGCTGCCTTAACTAAGAGGGCTCAGTTTCCATTCAGGTCTTGGCTTCCAGCGGCTATAGCCGCTCCTACACCGGTTAGGGCATTGGTTCATTCTTCAACTCTGGTAACTGCTGGTATTTTCCTAATTATCCGTCTTAGATATTCGTTACCTTTAGACCAGAGAATTTGTAGGATGTTGCTTTTATGTGGTTCCGTAACTTGTCTTTTGGGTGGTTGGGCTGCTACTTACGAAAATGATATTAAGAAAATTATTGCTTTGTCTACTTTAAGTCAATTAGGGGTAATAATTTTTAGGTTGGGAATAAATCTTCCTTCATTAGGATTATTCCATTTATACACACATGCGCTTTTTAAAGCGCTTTTATTTTTGGCGGCAGGTCATATTTTAATGGTAACTTTTGGAGTTCAGGACATTCGTAGAATAGGAGGTGTGGGAGTCTTAATACCTTTAACTTGTGTTATATTTAATATTAGAAGGTTGTGTTTGGTTGGAGCTCCTTTTATAAGGGCTTTCTACTCTAAACATTTAATTTTAGAAAAAATATTTATAAGTCCTATTAATCTATTTAGAGTTCTTATTATGATGGTTGCGACCATGATAACTGCAAAATATGTTTCCCGAACATTGAAAGCTATTTCTTGAAATAAAACCGGAATTCCTTTATTGTCTAGTTGTTCAGATATTTATACTTCGTTACCAGTGTTGATCTTAGCATTAGGAGCGATTATAGGAGGAAAATTAATTTTAAGTTTAGAGATTTCTAATCTTGAATTAGCGTTTCTTCCTAGGTTAGAAGCTATGTTTATTAATATAGTTACTTTACTAGGTATTTTAATAGGGGTTCTAGGAGCTAGGACTAGTAAAAACAGTTTTTCATTATCAACTTTGTTTTTTCTTACTCCGTTGGTATATGGGGTTACTAAACCTTTTAGAGTTTTTATAACCAAACTAAAGTTTTTGGATAATGGTTGGGTTGAACCTTATTTTGGTTTAAAGAATTATCCTACTTGATGAGGATCAAAATTAATTCAGGAGAGAATATGACCCAACTCTCGTTTGATTCTTTCATCTTTCTTTATAATTTTTATTTTATTAGTTGGTGCTTTATTTACTAAGTAGAATTTTAACTTGTTTATGTGTATTGTTGGCGGTAGCGTTTTTTACTCTCCTTGAACGTAAAGTTTTAGGTTATGTACAAATACGAAAAGGTCCTAATAAAGTAAGAATTTGGGGAATTATTCAACCTTTGGCGGATGCGGTAAAGCTATTTGTCAAGGAAAAAGTTATACCTTACGGGAGAAATCAATATATATTTTTATTTGCCCCAATTTTAAGATTGGTTCTAGGTTTAAGTGTATGACATCTTTATCCTAGATCGTTTTCTAATAAGTTCGTAGCCTGGGGTCTTTTACTGTTTTTTTGTATTACTTCATTAAACGTATATGGAACGATGTTGGCTGGATGGGCTTCAAATTCAAAGTATGCTTTTTTGGGGGCTCTTCGAGCGGCAGCCCAAACTATTTCCTATGAAGTGAGTATGCTGCTTCTTTTGCTTTTTAGGGCTTTTATATTATCTAGTTGTTCATGGGAACAGGCTGGTAAATTAGGTTTTCCTGTAATACTTCTTTTAATTCCAATATCTATGGTGTGATTTACTAGAACTGTAGCCGAGACCAATCGGGCACCGTTTGATTTTGCGGAAGGTGAGTCAGAGCTAGTATCTGGCTTTAATGTAGAGTTCGGGGGTGGGCTATTTGCTATGCTTTTCTTGGCTGAATATGCAAGAATTCTTTTTATATCTGTAGCTACTAGAGTGTGATTTTTTTCTCAGTCTTTTCTATCCCCTTTAAGTCTTTCTATGGAAGTTGTTATTGTGGCCATTTTGTTTCTTTTAGTACGAGGAGCTTATCCTCGGTTTCGTTATGACTTACTAATGATGTTGTGTTGGAAATCTTTTCTACCATTTTCTTTGTGTGCACTTTGTTTAATTTCTTTAAGAATTAACTTTTAATTTTGGTGGCTGAAATTTTAGGCGATAAACTGTAAATTTATTTATGACTTAATTGTCCCATGCAGGAACTATAGGTTAAAATTAAAACCGTTGGCCTTCAAAGCCGAAAATGAATATTCTAGTTTCGGTGTTCTTAATGAAGATTTCTTGGCTTGGAATCGGGACTTCTTTTTTCGCTTTTGCTAAGCTAAATATACATATTCTTATTATACTTATTAGTTTAGAAGCTTTAATGCTTAGACTATTAATATTTTTGTTTTCTTTTGTCTTAATATATGGGATAAATTTTCATTTGTTTTTAGTGTTATTAACTTTTGCGGCTTGCGAGGCCGCGTTGGGGTTAGGTTTACTTGTAAGGCTTCTTCGCCTACGAGGAAACGATTACGTAATGTCGATAAGTTCTTTAAACTTTTATGCATAAACTTCGCCAAGCTAATCCAATTGAGCAGTTTTTAGGATTGCCTAGACCAATGAGATTTTCTATTTGATGAAATGGGGGATCCATTCTAAGTGTGTTGTTGATACTGCAGATTTTGACTGGTCTTTTCTTGTCCATACATTATACGGCTGATATAACTAACACTTTTGCTTCAGTTATTCACATTATGCGAGATGTTCCGGCTGGATGACTTTTTCGAAATCTTCATGCTAATGGTGCGTCTTTATTTTTCGTTTTCCTATATTTACATATTGGTCGGGGGCTTTACTATCAGAGTTATATCTCTCAACCTTATACTTGGATAGTAGGAGTAACTATTTTTCTTGTTAGAATGGGAACCGCTTTTCTCGGTTATGTACTACCTTGAGGCCAGATATCTTTTTGGGGAGCTACTGTAATTACTAATTTGCTTTCTGCCATTCCTTACCTAGGAACATATATTGTTGAATGGGTTTGAGGGGGGTTCTCTGTTGGGCAATCCACATTAAACCGATTCTATTCTTTACACTTTATTTTACCTTTTCTAATTGGGGCACTTAGGGCTTTACATATTTTATTTTTGCATGAGAAAGGCTCAACTAATCCTTTGGGAGAACTAAATCATATTAGAAAAATTCCTTTTCATCCTTATTTTACTTGAAAAGATATTGTGGGGTTTGTGATTTTGCTAGGTATATTAGTAATTCTCGGTTTCTTTTTTCCTACTATTTTGGGAGACCCAGAAAATTTTAATCATGCTAGTTCTATAGTAACTCCGGTGCATATCCAGCCAGAATGATATTTCTTGTTTGCATATACTATTTTACGGGCAGTTCCTAATAAGTTAGGGGGAGTAGTAGCATTCGCGGCTTCTGTATTAATTTTGTACTTTTTACCATTAGGAGCTTCTTATGGTAAAATTTTACCTGCTTCTTTCACTCCCCCCTACCAGGTGGTGTTTTGAAATTTAGTGGTTCTTTTCGTGATTTTAAGTTGGTTAGGGGCTTGTCCAATTGAGGAGCCTTATGTAACGTTGGCAATCCCTATTAGTGTTCTTTACTTCTTATGTTTTCCTGTATTAGTAAGTATTCCAACAATTTGAAAAAAAATCTTAAATTTTTAACTTGGTTTAAAATAAAATAAGAGCTTGTCAAGCTTTAGATACAACGGAAAGTTGTAGTTAAATTAAACAAATAGCTTAAATTTAAAGCATTACATTGAAGCTGTAACTATAGAATATTTCTTTTGTTTAAGTGAGATTTTGAGGACAATTTAACTTAATAGATGCTGCTTCTCCAATACAGAGAGAAATATTTTTATTTCATGACCATGCGATTGTACTTTTGTTAGGAATTTTTACATTTGTTGGTATTTTAGGGGTAAAATTAGTTTTAAATAGTTTTACTTCCCGGACAGTATTAGAAGCCCAACGGTTAGAAACAGTTTGAACTATTGTTCCTGCTATTTTATTAATTTGATTAGCCCTTCCTTCGCTTCGTTTGCTATATTTGTTAGATGAGCAGAGCAATAGAGGGATTATTTTAAAGGCTACAGGCCATCAGTGGTATTGAAGATACGAGATTCCTTTGTCAAGTAACGGGAGATTTGATTCTTACATAGTGCCGGAGGATGACCTTAATGAAGGTGATTATCGGTTGTTGGAGGTCGATAATCGGGCTGTGGTTCCATTTGGTATGGAGACTACAGTAATTGCGACATCGGCTGATGTTCTTCATGCTTGAACTCTACCTTCTATGGGAGTTAAAATAGATGCCGTACCAGGACGTCTAAATAGAATGAGAATGTTTGTGGAGAAACCAGGAGTTTATTATGGACAATGTTCAGAAATTTGTGGTGCCAATCATTCTTTTATACCTATTGTAGTAGAAGCTGTAGGTTTAGAAGATTTTTGTAGCTTAGAATTCTAATGATTTCTTTAGTAAGTATTTTTGTACATTTGCCTTCCAAGCAAAAAGACTAGGTGAACATAGACTAAAGAAGCTTTCTGAAATTGGTAAAGACTAGTTTAATTATAAAATTTTGGTCTGTGGAACCTTAGATAATCCATAGGATTGTCTTTACCTAGCTCTTTTACTTGAAAAATAGTCTGAAAAATACCTACTTTTGCACTCCTATTTTTCCAAGCAAAACTGCTAGTTATTTTTTTAAAAAAGTTGACAATTAGCCAAACCCCACAATCAAAAAAGGGAAATTCCTCTAAGAGGAATTTCGAACCACAATAATTTGCACGATATTAATACCGCATCTAGTATTCTTACTTGGAAAAATGGCGCATTATAGGTAGAGTTTGTATTTTAGCCAAAACTTTGATGTTTTGGTTTTGTATTTTTATGTTAATTATCTCACATTTTGTGTGTTTCCGGTAAACCAATCACCTGTCTCTGTCCAGACTGGAGATAGAATTTCTCATCTATAAATTTGCACCTTACTATTTTTTTAAACTACAGCCTGCCCTAACTTTAGGGCAGGCTAGAAAAGATGTAAATAATCTACTGGGTTGATCCCTCTTGGAGAATCAAAGTCTCCTGTGACTTACTTACACTTAGTAGATCAAAAAAATTAATTTAATTTGAGAAAGACTAGGAAGTCATAATAAACGCTTAAAGTTTACGCATTAGTTCTGCCATTTCACAATAAATTATTATATTTGGTTTATTAAAAAAAAGAAACCGAGATTTTGTTTCTTTTACTTACTTTTGTAGGTATAATAAATGGACTTTTTTTGCTTAACCCACAAAGTAGAACAAGGTAAAAGGCTAGAATAAAAATAAATATTAGGAACCCTAATATTGGTCTTAATTGAGGCATCAAGGAAGGCATACTATGTTGTATGCAATATTTTAATCAACAGTTAAACGCGTTAGCTTCATCCTTAGTCTTTTATTTTATATTATGCTGGATGTTCTTCACCATATAGTTTTACTAGAAGCGAAAATACATACGCCTGAATGGAGCAAACAAACACTTCAAATATATTGTAACCTACATGAATTACTATTACGGGGATAAAAGTATAAAGACTAGATGCTGCTAAAGAAGCCGCGATTAGTCCTATAATAATGTGTCCCGCTCTAATATTAGCAATAATCCGAATAGTTAAAGTAAGAGGCCGAATTAAAATTCTTGCTGTTTCAATAAGTACTAGGAATGGGACAAAGGCTCCAGGAGCTCCAGATGGAGCGAAGTGAGCTGCAGATTCTTTAGGAAAGTTTACTCACCCAGAAAAAATCAGAAGACTTCAAAAAACAAGAGCCAACGAAGCCGAAACCCAAATGTTTCTAGTTGGTCCGTAAACGAACGGAATTAACCCTAAAAAATTTATAAGAATGAGATATAGTATAAGAGAAAAAAGTATTAAAGGGAATCCAATTAATGATTTTTGTCGAGTTTCTCTAATAGTAGAGATAAATCCCAAGATTATTTTCCCAAAATTTTGGCCTCAAGAATTTGAGATGATAAATAATGAAGATATAAGGATTGGTGTAGTTCATATCAGGAAAGATAGTTTACCTGCTTGTATACAATCCAGGGAAGAAAACAAATCTGAAAACATTTACTTGAGAGAGTAGATCCCAAAGCTAAGGCCGAAACTTAGTGCAAATATTTTCGCTTTCAAGCAAGTATTTTATGGTGTGTACGTAGGTATCTTGAGAATTTAAAAAATTCAACTTCACCTTGAAAAAGTGACGTGATGGTTTCACCAAAAAGACAGGTACACCTTCCGGTACACCTACTGTGTTACGACTTATTTCATTTTTCAATGAAAGCGACGGGCGATTTGTACACAGTTGGATTGAAAATTCAGTTAGTATTTTTTATATATATTACTTTCAAGTCCAGTTTCTTCGTTTTATTTCAAAACGATTCCAAATTAACTTAATACTGTAACTCACCTAAAACTTTTATATAGGCTGCATCTTTACCTGTCTTTTTGTTCTTAACATTTTGGATTCATCATAAATGAATGCTGAAGACGGCGATATACAAACTTCAAATAAAAGTAGAATTTTTTGGGGATTATCATTTACTTGGCAAGTTCCCCTGAAATTTCCAACTGCCGCCATGTAGTTTAAGTTTTAACTTTAAAGTCTTAGTGCTTAGGCTTGATAATTTATACTCTATATAGTAGGGTATCTAATCCTAGTTTATCTTCAGAGCTTAAGCTAAAAATTAGAAAATAAAAATTTATTCTTATAATAATTTCACCTACTTATAAGAATTCTTTTCTTAAGCTAGCCTAGTGAAGTTAACTAAGCTGTTAGGTATGACCGCGACTGCTGGCACCTATATTAGTCCAACTTATTTAGGCTAAATTAAATTATTATTTCTAATATAGTTTAATGTTTCTTGCTGGGTTAGAAAGCCTTCTTCTAGATTTGTTTCCTCGAGTACTATTATTACCATGCTAAAAGTCTTGCCTGAGCTAACTTATAATCAATACAAAGTTTTAAACAGGGGAATAGAACCATTGTTGGGTTATGAGCCCAAAAGCTTATAAATTAGCTTACCTGTTCTTAAGTGCTAAACCAATCTAAAGCCCCTTCATTTCATTCATGAAATATACCGAATAGAAGAACAAGTAGAAAAATAAGTAAGGCTATTGATATTAAAAACGAAATTTTAACCCTAAACATACTTAAAACAGGGAAAAGGAGGGCAATTTCTACGTCAAAAATTAAAAAAAGAACTACTAATAAGAAAAAACGGGTGGAAAAGGGTGATCGTATTTTACTTAAAGGGTCAAAGCCGCATTCGAAAGGGGTTTGCTTTTCTCTAGAATCGGAATAACTTAGATAATTTGTCAAATAGTAAACTATGATTAAAATTAAACATAAAACAATAGCAAATGAGGAGGTTAAAATAAACACCGTTACGGATGTTGAAAAATACACGTAACTTTTTGTTGAGAAATTTTTTTCTCTGAAAGAGCTTTCAAAACTCTTGTTGGAACAAAAACAATTTGGAGATTTGAAACTTAGGCTGCTAACTTGAGTTCGGGGAAATTTTTTCTCCATCTTCATGTGATTGAACTTATTTCTATTGTTGTAATATCTTTTATTTTTATTAATTGAACAACGGTAATATTTAGATTGATATTGTCGACTCTTGTAGGGTTAGCTTTAATGAATCAAAGGTTCGTTTTATCTTTAGATACTTTTTTTCTATCTTCAAGAATTTCGGGGCTTTTAGTTTTCTTATCCTGTTTACTCTGTTTGCTCTCTTTAATTGCTACTCCGGAGGAAAAGTGTTCAAATATATATATTTTGTGTCTATCTTGTTTATGCGGTGTATTGACTCTCGCCTTTTCAACTTCGAATTTAATTTTATTTTACATTTTCTTTGAAGCTTCACTAATTCCTACTTTAATCTTAATTATTGGATGGGGGTACCAACCTGAACGACTACAGGCCGGTACTTATATGATGTTGTATACAGTTGGGGCTTCTTTACCTTTATTAATTAGAATTTTATGACATTGTTCTAGTTTAAGAACAATAGATACCTATATGTTGCATTTAAGAAGCCCTATTTTAAGAGGAATAATTGGATTAGTTATTTATGGTGCTTTTTTAGTGAAGCTCCCAATATATGGGGCACATTTATGGTTACCAAAAGCCCATGTTGAAGCACCATTAGCAGGGTCAATAATTTTAGCTGGGATTCTTTTAAAACTCGGAGGGTATGGAATAATACAAATAAATTTTTGTATAAACTTAAAGTTGGATATAGTCTCTTTAGCTTTAGTTGGACTTAGCATATGAGGAGGGTTCTTAGCCACAATGATATGTTTACGACAAGTAGATGTAAAATCTCTGGTTGCTTATTCTTCTGTAGGGCATATGAGGATTGTAGCTGCCGGAATTTTAATAGACACCAGTTGGGGTATTCTTAGGGCTACTGTAACTATGGTTGCTCATGGATTTTCTTCTTCAGCTATATTTTGTTTGGCCTACTTTACTTATAAGAAGAGACACACCCGTAATATTCCTTACATAAAAGGAATACTGCAGGTTTATCCAATTTTAAGAATGTTTTGGTTTGTTTTCTGTTGTATCAATATGGCTTGCCCTCCTTCATTAAATTTGATAGGAGAAATGGCAATCGTTCCTACACTTTGGAATTTTAATTTTTGGTTGGCGTTGACTATAGGTTTAATAATTTTTTTTAGGGCTAGTTATAATATATATTTATATTCTTCTGTCAGACATGGTTCTTTTTCTTCCTATTTCTTAGGAGGTCATCCGATAAAAAGATATTCTATAATTGCTTTATTGGTTCATTTAGTACCTTTATCTATAGTACTAAAATCAAATTTATTTAATGTTTTTTTCGGTTTATTTTGAAGTTGTACTAGAATTAAGGCCGATGTAGTGATCTAGAAAAAAAGGTGTATATATCTCTGAGTTACAAAATCAGTGCTTTATTTAAGCTATTCTAGAAAGATCCTCATCAATAAATTCTGACAAATAGGAATAACCAGACTACATCAACGAAATGCCAGTATCAAGCAGCGGCTAAGAATCCCAAATGATGATTTTTATCAAAATGAAACGCAAATATACGGATAAAACAGACAGTAAGGAATGTAGCACCAACTATTACATGTATACCATGGAATCCCGTGGCGATAAAAAAGGTAGAGCCATATACTCTATCAGCAACCGAAAAAGATGTTTCTCTATATTCTCCATATTGGAGTCATAAAAAGTAGAACCCTAATGCTAAAGTTAAAAATAAGCCTTGTAAAGCTCTATTTTTGTCCCCTTTTTCTAAACTATGATGGGTTCAAGTTACTCTAACACCTGAGAGAAGAAGTACTGATGTATTTAATAGGGGTACTTGAAAAGGGGAAAGAACTGCAATTCCTACGGGAGGCCAAACTGATCCTAATTCTAGAGTTGGGGCTAACCTTCTGTGAAAATAAGCTCAGAAAAAAGAGAAAAAAAGACACACTTCTGAAACAATAAACAAAATAAAACCTGCTTTTAATCCAGAAACTACATAAGAAGTGTGGTGACCTTGAAAGGTAGATTCACGAACAACATCTCGTCATCAGAGATAAGAAATAAGAGTCACTATAAGACCTCCTAATGTTATTAAGGTAAGGTCTCCTGTTTTAATATAATATACTAGTCCAGTAGGTATACATAAGACAGCAAAAGAATTTAATAAAGGTCAAGGGCTGTATTCGACTAAGTGGAAAGGATGTCCCATAACAGGAAGAATTTGATTTTTTTTGATTAAGATTTTTTTACTAAAGAGTAATTGGGTAGCCGCCGGATGAACGGACGTCATTGATGTTGTCGAATATGGAGTTTATAAACTCTGCTACCTTGTGTTCTCCAAAAAACTTGCCATTGTTATTAATTTTTATCTTGGCATTTGTATTGAAACCCTCTTCCTTAAATAATTAGTATTTTAAAGATTGTTTCTGCTGTTGAGAAACATTAGTTTTATATTTATATCTTTTGATAGAGAATTAGTTGAAAAATTAGGTTCCTCGTCAAAGAGTAATTGGGTAGCCGCCGGATGAACGGACGTCATTGATGTTGTCGAATATGGAGTTTATAAACTCTGCTACCTTATGTCTTCTGGAAATTTATTATTTTTAGTGGTCCTAGTCTTAGGACCTTTGGTTAGAATTTCTTCTTCCAATTGAGTAGTTTGTTGGGTAGGATTAGAACTAAGTTTCTTAGGTGCTGTTCCTTTGTTGTTGAGAGACACTAGTTTTATATCCTTAAGAAAAGAATCAGTGGTCAAATATTTTTGTATCCAGGCTCTTGGAAGTGGATTTTTAATACTGGGAGGGGTTTTGTTTTTTATAGATCCTAGGATTCATTGGATTTCAGATTTTATTTTAATATTTAGGCTTTTTATAAAGTTAGGAGTTTTCCCGATGCATTTTTGGGTGCCAAGGGTGACTGCTGGTCTTAATTGAATGCCCATATTTATTTTGTTAGGTTGGCAAAAAATTCCCCCTTTTGCCATTTTAGTAAATATTGTTGAAAACTCTAATTGGATACATAGTATTTTATTGGTTTTTGGGGGAGTTAGGGCTCTGGCTGGTTCTATTATTGGTTTAAACCAAACCTCTTTACGAGCTATATTAGGAAGTTCTTCTATTGCACATACTGGATGGGGGTGTATTGGTGCAGTACTTGGGAATTTATGGATTTATTTTTTTATTTATTGTGTGAGATTTGGTATTTTAATGGTATTTTGTCTTGTAGGAGAAAATTTGATGATTAGTCTTGGGATTCTTAGTCTTAGGGGTCTTCCCCCTTTCATAATATTTATTGGGAAATGGAGAATTTTGAAAAGAGCACTTTTTGGTAACATTAGGTTTTTATTTCTAATTCTTCCTCTATTGGGTGCGCTTTTTAGTCTTTTTTTCTATCTAAAATTTTTTTATTCTTTCTATTTAAGATCGTCTTTAGAAACGAGAAAAACAAAATATTCGTTATTTTGTTCCCTAATTTTACTTAGTCTTAGCGGAGTATTGTTTACTACAGTATTTTAAAAGTTTTGGTGACCGAGCATAGGTAAGAAATTTTTAATTTCTCTACAGGAAAATTCCTCCAAAACAT